ATACAAATCACTACCCCCCTTTTTGTATTTCCTTAATTTATTTCCTTAATTGAATTTCGGTTGATTAGGACGAAGTTCCTTAAAAACCTCTGCCTTCTTTAAAATATCCTGAACAGTTTCTGTAGGTTGAGCCCCTTTTTCAAGGAAATATAAAATAGCAGGAACATTTAAATAAGTTTGATTCTTTATCGGATCATAAAAACCCACTTTCTGAAGATCTTTTCCTTCTCTTCGGGATCGAACATCAATTGCAACGATTCGATAGACGGCTCATTGGGATAGATGTAGATGAACAACACCCCCCCTAGAAACGTATAGGAAGCTTTCTCCTCGTACGGCTCGAGAAAAATGATTGATTCGAAGTTTTGTCTCTGTATGGAATTCTATCTAAGAAATGACAACTGGATCCATAAAATGATCAAAGCAATTAAAGATGTAAGTCTTTTTTTCTTCGTTCTTCCTTAAAATGCAAAAGAAACCATTCGTACTCTCATAACTCAAGTTGGATAACTTTCAAACAATTCAAAGGAAAATCTTTCGGCAATTTCATTTATTGAGCGGTCTTTCCTCCTTTTTTGTTTGTCTCGTTTAAAATAGGATTCTTCAGTCTGATCCAGTTATTCAGACAATTAAAAAGGTGTTTCCTTGTTCTGGGATCCTTTATCTTTGTTTTATTTTAAATCATTGGGTTTAGACATTACTTCGGTGCTTTTGAATCCTTTCAAAATGGCAGCAACATACCCTTTTTGCGATTTCTATGAAAGAATCCTCCAAGATGATGGATTCCCTCGTGAAACACTTTGGATCGAAAAAGTTTGATCAATTCCAATAAATTTTTTCATTTGAAACTTGCTCGAATTGGATTCTTTCGATTTCCATACCTAAGATATATTTACGAAGTTGTTTCAATTTTTTTATTGATTGGCATTAACCCTAGACCCTTGCCCCGAGAAATAAATTAATACTTTCTACTCGAGCTCCATCATGGACTATTTCCATTCCAAGACAACAAAAAACGAGGGGTTATGGTGAAACAGAACCAATGATGTCGAGCTAAGAGCACCTTCATTCCTACAAAAAATGGTGGATGTACAAATCCACAACGGATCGTGTCCTTCAAGTCGCACGTTGCTTTCTACCACATCGTTTCAAACGAAGTTTTACCATAACATTCCTCTAAGAACCGGTATGAAATTGATTCAATTATGGAATCATGAATAGTCATTGGTTGGGCTGATGTATAAACACCATAATCTATAGTATTTTCTATATCTTCTATATATATAGTATATAGATATAACTAATACTATAGATATAGGTGGATAAAGATTTTTCTGAAGAAGTCTTAGTAAGACCCCATCGCTAATATTAATTTGTCTAACATTATAATATTAATTAATAAATATATATAATAAATAATTTTTTTATATAAATAATAATAAATAAGACGAATAAACGAATTCTTTTTGATTCTGCATCTTCACGTGACTTAATAGGAGAGAAAGATTCAGCTTCTAAGGAATGATTAAAACTATTTCTCTTTCGAAATTTCGAATAAATTTCGAAAGTTCCCCTTTCGACATCATTATTCCAAGAAAATTTGATAGTTAAAAATAACTTTTGATCATCTTAGGAAAAAAGATAAGTCTTTTTTTTCATCTGATTGATAAAATCCAAAGAATGGGGAGGGTTTCGTATCTATCAATTCGATCAAATAGACTGAGCAATTGTCACCGTTTATAGATATTGAAATGAAGGCTTTACCATTACTGATTAACTCCTATCTACCCCGGGACTGATGCAGCATAAATCAAAAGAAGGGGGTGTCCTAGTCTTTTTTATTTTTACGAAATGCGAGCTGTCTAGGCACAAAGCCAAACAAGTCCAGATTAAGTCCAGTTTTTGCTCCTTTTTTTCTATTTAAGCCTACCTCATTGATTAAGAATTAAGAGACTTAGTGAATTTAATTAGTACCAAAAACCCCCTCTTGGCGAAAAGTCATGAAATCTACAAAAAAGAAAATTGAATCTAAGTAGGCTAATTTAGGGGGTAGAGAATACGAGATAGGGAATATGGATTCTTTCGCATCTCGATTCAGTTTTTGAAAAAAAAAACGATTCATCGAAGAAAAAAATAAGAAACAACAATCACATTCCAGCTAACATTTCGATTTTAAACGGAACATTGTTAAAAAAGCAATCTATATTGTCAGAGAATATATATGTTCTGGGACGGAAGGATTCGAACCTCCGAATAGCGGGACCAAAACCCGTTGCCTTACCACTTGGCCACGCCCCATTTAGATTTCTATGCGATACTAATAAAGTATATTGCTGGTTTTGTTTGTTTGTCAACTCTAGCCCAAATATCTATAGAATAGATTAGATTGGTATTCGGATTTTTCTATGTTTTTGGTATGTGTAGATATAGAATTCAACTTAATTTATTGATCATTACATATAATTCAATTAAGATATTGTATGAAAATATGATTTTTTCG